ACGGGGTTAACCATTTTGTTAATATATCCACGTCTTGAGTTAAAGGAATTCCTAAGAATCCAACGAACAAAGTAAATATAATTAATATAAGTATTGGGAATAACATCGTATTATCCGATTCATAAGGATACAAAGAAGTCTTGGTATTGCCAAAATTCGGAATAGAAAGCATTTTTCTTACATTCTCATCAATTTTATATACTCTATTTGAAAAAAAAGAAGGACCTCCATTCTTATTTAATAAAGTTACCAAACGAAAGTTTTTCTTACTTATTTTTGAACCTTCTTTACCCCATAGCGATATTGAATATAAGGGGGTATTCCTTTTTCCACTGTAATTTTGAAAATTAACGTTTAAATGTCCTTCAAAAGTAAGTAAATAAATCCGACACATATAAAATGCCGTTAATCCCGCCGTAGACCAAGCTATTATTGCAAAAATAGGTGAATACAACCAACTATCATTAAGAATTTCATCTTTGGACCAAAAACAAGCAAGGGGTGGAATACCGCAAAGAGAAAGTGTACCTAATAAAAAAGAATTTTTTGTAATTGGTACATGTTTTGTTAAACCTCCCATAAGCACCATATTCTGACTTTTTTTTGGACAATACCCAACAAGAGTTTCCATTGAATGAATAACGGATCCCGATCCTAAGAACAATAATGCTTTAGAATAAGCATGAGTAATCAAATGAAATAAAGCACTGCGATAAGACCCCATACCTAAAGCTAACATCATATAACCCAATTGAGACATTGTGGAATAGGCTAAACCCCTCTTAATATCTTTTTGAGCAAGAGCTAAAGTAGCTCCTAAAAAAACTGTTATTATCCCTATCAAGGAGATAAAATTCATTATGTGGGGTATGACTATGAAAAGAGGCATAAGTCGGGCTACAAGAAAAATGCCCGCTGCTACCATCGTAGCAGCATGTATAAGGGCCGAAATAGGAGTCGGCCCTTCCATCGCATCAGGTAACCATACATGAAGAGGAAATTGTGCAGATTTAGCAATCGCACCGGCAAATAAAAGAACAGCGCACAAGGTCACAAATAAAAAATCGACCTCATTATTAGAAATCAAGTTATTGAATATTTGGAATAAATCACGAAATTCAAAACTCCCCGTTACCCAATAAAACCCTAAAATGCCTAATAATAAACCAAAATCGCCAACACGATTAGTTACAAAGGCTTTTTGACAAGCCTTTGCTGCAACAGGTCGTGTGAACCAAAATCCTATTAATAGATACGAACACATTCCAACTAATTCCCAAAAAATATAAATTTGTATCAAATTTGAACTAGTAACTAATCCCAACATAGAAGTACTGAAAAAACTCATATAAGCAAAAAATCTCAAATAACCGTGATCATGAGACATATAATTATCACTATAAATAAGAACCAAAATTCCAACAGTAGTGATTAATATTGACATAATAGAAGTAAGTGGATCGATCAAGTATCCGAATTCTAACGAAAAATCATTATTAATAATCCAAGACCATACATATTGATAGACAGAACTACTATTAATTTGCTGAATAGAAAGATTCATGGAAAAAATCATAACTATACTTAACAACAAAACGCTCTGAAAAGCCCACATACGGCGAAGACTTTTTGTTGCCGTCGGAAAAAGAAGAAGTCCCAACCCTATTAACATAGGAACCGGAAGTGGAAGAAAAGGTATTATCCACGCATATTGATATGTCTGTTCCATAAAAAAAGTTTTTTATTCTTAATTAATTGTTTCCGATTCACCGGATCTTACCTTTCGAAAAAGTCAATAAAAAATCAAGATATGCACTAACCGATTTAAGATTTATATTTATTTATATATATGAGTATTTATATATTAATATTAATTTAATTAATATTAAATATTCTGAGTCTTTTCAAAACCGTTCAAATATTCAAAAAAGAAGTTACAATTGGTCAAATGATATGACCAAGTGACATATAAAAAAACGAACACTTATAATAGGATAGGACTTATAATAGGATAGGAAAATAAAAATATAATAATTTATCGTAATCGTAATCAAAATTTATATTCATAGAGCAAGGATAAAAATTTAGCCTAAAAAGAGTACTTGATGCTAATACGAATTATAAGATTAACTAAGGTCATCGGTCTAATGAAAAAAACTCTTGATTTTAGTTAGTTTATTTCAATTCATTAACTAATTTTCAATTAATTAACTAATTCATTATGGGATTGATTGTTTTCCATTTCAATCAAAACAATTTATTAGTAAAGTTTAGAAAAATATGGAACTAAAATGAACTTTTTAGCGAGAAAGGATCAAAAAGGACTGAGATCCTTTGTTTATCAAATCACGTATCTTTTAACAGATTTATTACTAGTCTCATTCGAATTTTAAAATTGAATTTTCTAGTTTGACTATTAAATTATTAGTCAAAAGTACAATCCTGATATTTTATAAATCAAGTATAGAATGCCGAAAATAAAGGTCTTTTAGATTTTTTTTTTTTAGTTTGATTAAGTTTGATTTTATTTCTATGACATGCAGATTCTAAAGATATAACTTTGAGAGATAAACAACGCGAACTAATAGTTCCAAACCAAAAATTTTGGTTTTACGGAATATTTTGTTATTTCGAGTCATTTTTTATCCAGTTTTCGCGGATCTTTGACATATCTATATTTCTTTTTTATGAAGAGAATATTATATTATTTAGAGAAAAAATAGATAATGAATAAGAATAATATAATAAAATAATAGAACAATAGAAATAGATGTCTTTCACATCCAACTATAACAATGAGTAATTTTAAATGGCAGTTCCAAAAAAACGTACTTCGATATCAAAAAAGCGTATTCGTAAAAATATTTGGAAAATGAAAGGATATTGGGCATCGTTAAAAGCTTTGTCATTAGGGAAATCTCTTTCTACCGGGAATTCAAAAAGTTTTTTTGTACGACAAACAAATAAGTCCTAAAATATTGGAATAATCGAAATGCTTTTGATTCAAAAAATTGGATCAGTAATTTGTTAATATAAATTTATATTAATATGAAATAAAATCTTAATGTTAGGTCTAAAAGAATAATTCTTCTATTTTCTGGATTCTAAATCTAAAAAATATATATACAATTTTTTATTTTTTTGTTTTCACTCATATTTTGGTGGTGGGGAGTCTTTTTTTCCCCATCGCCCTTTACAATTCCAATAACTAAAATTTTTTATCTTTTTCGGGAAGGGCAGATTGTTGAAACTAATGGATTCCATGTTAAAAACTAACTTCTTAATTTATTGCATTTACCATATGTAATGGATTTACCATATATCTCCAATTTTCAGATCATTTTCAGATCATCAATATAAATATATATAATATAAATAAAAGATCAACAACAATAAAAGAATAAAAGAATCAATAAAAGAACCTGATTGTTGAGATTTTATTATATTATGTACAAGTATCAATTCGCAGTACTCTAAATACAAAATAGTTTTAGATTCATTGAGAAAATTTCTTTTTTGTTTCAAATTTATGATTATGAAATCAGATAAACTAGAAATAATGACATCACAATAAGCGTAAAAAAAGAAAAAAGTTCTTTTTTTTCTAGCGAGAGATTTCTATAGCTACAAGAGTTCGATTTTAGAATCGCATAAACTACGTAAAAAGCCCTAAGATAAATGGATACTTAAAGTAAAACAAAAAAAATGAAACTAACAAATCTTCAAATTGACTTTTGAACTCATTTTTTTTATCAATTAAATTTTTACTAAAAAAACATATTTGATTGAATTGACTTGTTCAATCTCGACTATTGAATATAAATAGGGTATTATGAATTCGAGCAAGCCGCTATGGTGAAATCGGTAGACACGCTGCTCTTAGGAAGCAGTGCTAGAGCATCTCGGTTCGAGTCCGAGTGGCGGCATGCCATCTTCTAAACGAGATCGAATAGATCCTATAATAAAAATAAATCAAATTCCCAGTAATTAATATTAATATGGGGGATCCCCACCTTTTTTCTTTTTTATGATATTTTCAACTTTAGAGCATATATTAACTCATATTTCCTTTTCTATTGTTTCAATTGTGATTACACTTCATTTGATAACCTTATTGGGCAATGAAATCATAAAACCATATGATTCGTCAGAAAAGGGGATGCTAGCTACTTTTTTATGTCTAACAGGATTATTAATAACTCGTTGGATTTATTCGGGCCATTTCCCACTAAGTGATTTATATGAATCATTAATTTTTCTTTCATGGAGTTTCTCCCTTATTCATATAGTGCCCTATTTTAAAAAACGAAAAAATTATTTAACCACAATAACTGCCTCAAGTACTATTTTTACCCAAGGCTTTGCTACGTCGGGTCTTTTAAATGAAATACATAAACCCACAATATTAATACCCGCTCTACAATCGGAGTGGTTAATAATGCACGTAAGTATGATGATATTGAGTTATGCAGCTCTTCTTTGTGGATCATTATTATCAGTAGCACTTCTTGTCATTACATTTAGAAAGATTTTTTATAGTTCTAAAAGTAATAATTTATTAAAATTAAATGAATCTTTTTCATTTGGTGAAATCCAATACAATAATGAAAGAAACAATATTTTTAAAAAAACCTCTTTTTTTTATGCTAAGAATTATTACAAGGCCCAATTGATTCAACAATTAGATTATTGGAGTTATCGTGTGATTAGCCTAGGATTTATCTTTTTAACCATAGGGATTCTTTCAGGAGCAGTATGGGCCAATGAAGCATGGGGATCATATTGGAGTTGGGATCCAAAGGAAACTTGGGCTTTTATTACGTGGATCGTATTCGCAATTTATTTGCATACTCGAACAAAAAAAAATTTGCAGGGGACAAATTCCGCAATTGTGGCGACTCTAGGCTTTCTTATAATTTGGATATGCTATTTTGGGGTCAATCTATTAGGAATTGGGCTACATAGTTATGGTTCATTTACGTTAATCTCTAGTTAAAAAA